GAATGTATCACTTTGGGAATTCCAACGATTTGTTTAATCGATACAAATTGTGACCCCGATCTCCCAGATATTTCAATTCCAGCGAATGATGACGCTATAGCTTCAATCCGATTAATTCTTAACAAACTAGTATTTGCGATTTGTGAGGGTCGTTCTAGCTATATAAGAAATCTTTCCTTTGATTAATAATAAGAAAAGCTTTTAGAACTCCATAGATTTATGGATTCGCTTATTATTCCCTAATCTCAAAAAGAGATAAAAAAATGGGCGATTATGTGATTAGTTGGTATACAAAATAGAATATAAAATTCGGTTGAATCAAAATAATTTCTTTTATTAAAGTTCTATTTCTGTCAGAGGGCAATATGAATGTTCTATCATCTTCCATCACCACACTAAAAGTCTTATATGATATATCCGGTGTGGAAGTAGGCCAACATCTCTATTGGCAAATAGGGGGGTTACAAGTCCATGCCCAAGTACTTATTACTTCTTGGGTTGTAATTGCTATCTTATTAGGTTCTGCCACTCTAGCTGTTCGGAATCCACAAACCATTCCGACTGATGGTCAGAATTTCTTCGAATATGTTCTTGAATTCATTCGCGACGTGAGCAAAACTCAGATTGGAGAAGAATACGTTACTTGGGTTCCCTTTATTGGAACGCTCTTTCTATTTATATTTGTTTCTAATTGGTCAGGGGCTCTTTTACCTTGGAAAATCATAGAGTTACCTCATGGGGAGTTAGCCGCACCCACAAATGATATAAATACTACGGTTGCTTTAGCTTTACTCACGTCATTGGCATATTTTTATGCGGGTCTTAGTAAAAAAGGATTAGGTTATTTCGGTAAATACATTCAACCAACCCCAATCCTTTTACCCATTAACATCTTAGAAGATTTCACAAAACCTTTATCACTTAGTTTTAGACTTTTCGGGAATATATTAGCTGATGAATTAGTAGTTGTTGTTCTTGTTTCTTTAGTACCTTTAGTAGTTCCTATACCGGTTATGTTTCTTGGATTATTTACAAGTGGTATTCAAGCTCTTATTTTTGCAACTTTAGCTGCGGCTTATATAGGAGAATCTATGGAGGGTCATCATTGACTAGTTTTGAACTATGTTTTTGTTTAGCTTAGCCCAAGTCAATGTATGCCTGTCTCAAGATACTATACTTAAGAAAAATAAACATCCAAAGTATGGTATATTACGAGCTAGAATCTAGAGTAATAGGAAATAAAGATTATGATATGAGCGAATTGTTGGAAAAATGGGAAAAAGATCTTTTTCCCATTTTTCTGGTTTGGCCCTTTTATCTTTTATACAATACCTTCCTCAATTAATATTCTAGATTGTTCAGCCAATTTCAATAGTCAATCTAAATATTAATGATTTAGATTTTCGATGTTGTATCCCATGTGCTGAGAACTAAAAGGAATAAAAAGGTTTACAAAAACTTAGAGTTTTTGTTAGGAGAGGGGTTCAATTAGATATATGGAATCTAATGGCTATAAGCGAATTTTTGTGGATGTTTCAAAGCAAATTTATAGAATCCGATTGAATCTAAGATACGAATCGTTGGTTTACATTATGTAACAAAGGCATGTATATGTGATAATTGACTAGTTATATATGAACTCGAGATATATATAATTTGCCCTACTCCGGACCTGGCTTTCAAATAGAAGTCTTTTCCTTTAGTCTGGTCTATGGCTGTGAATTGAATGAATAAGAATAAGGAGATTAAATTGAAATAAAGACAAATAACGACGAACTCAAAGAATGATTCGGAATAGTTAAGTCCTAATTCTTGGTTGTATCATTAACCATTTTTTTTATTTTTTGCGAGGAACTTCTCATGAATCCATTGATTTCTGCCGCTTCCGTTATTGCTGCTGGATTGGCCGTAGGGCTTGCTTCTATTGGACCTGGAGTTGGTCAAGGTACTGCTGCGGGTCAAGCTGTAGAAGGTATTGCGAGACAGCCCGAGGCGGAGGGAAAAATACGAGGTACTTTATTACTTAGTCTAGCTTTTATGGAAGCTTTAACAATTTATGGGCTGGTTGTAGCATTAGCGCTTTTATTTGCGAATCCTTTTGTTTAGTTTAACCTAAAAAATACTTACAGTATTTTAAAACTTTTAATTGCCACTTGCCCTTTAAAATTATAGCAAGATTTCACTCCTACAATTCTTCGTTGAGACAATAACTCTGGGAAGGACTGATGTGAGATTTGAGATATAGCCTGATACCTAATTATAACCTAATTCTAATTAAGTATCATTCTTATTGGGAATTTCAATTGCAAAAAAAAAAAGAGGGCGGGACGTGATACAAAAAGAACTCTGTTCTATTTTTTTAGTCTATCTATAAGGGGAGATCATATGAAAAATGTAACAGATTCTTTCCTTTCCTTGGGTCACTGGCCATCCGCCGGGAGTTTAAGATTTAATACCGATATTTTAGCAACAAATCTAATAAATCTAAGTGTAGTGCTCG